TAGTTGTCGTGATTTTATTGGTATATATTTTACTTGATTTAATAATTATTTTCGACACTGTACTTGGTGCATAATTTTAATACAATTTTGGCACAGAATTTAGTGCTTATAAAAGGATTGTCCTTCGACACTGTACTTGGTGCATAATTTTAATACAATTTTGGCACAGAATTTAGTGCTTATAAAAGGATTGTCCTTCGACACTGTACTTGGTGCATAATTTTGTATATTGTGTGTTTTTTTTGTATATATAACAAGAAAATTTTTTTGTTTTATTAAAATTTTTATTAATATATATGTCTTACAAACATTAACCTATATGCACCATGCTGTAAGAGTATGCTAGATGAGAATGATCTGAACGTAAGTCCAGTCTAATAGAATCCGGCAGGCTATCAGGTATGTGGGTCTGAGATTACAAGAGAAAATAAAAATACTATATGCCTATAAAACCAACTGATGTCTAGTTACTAATTTAATGTATAGAACACATTAACCAAAGGCCTCTTAAAAAGAGACGTATGACCAGCTAGATTAGATTGTCCCTGAAAAAACAACCAGAGGCCTCTTAAAAAGAAACGTATGACCGACTTATTGTTATGGACGTGAAAATATGCATGAGGTATCCTGCTCGCAAGGATTGGTGATTTCTCGAGAATAGCTAGATAGATAAATGAACAGTATATTGGTCACATTCATGGTGTAAATAATAACGTAATGTTATGTCCCGGACCATTAATATATATGTACCGTTACCATACTCCATGTCTAATTATACATAAAAAGTATATAGGTGATATGCTAGGGGTAAGTAAATTTATGCACGATTATACATAGCAAGTACTAAACTAATCAACAACGTAGTATATTATGAGGCTACGGGGGGTGGGGGGGGTACCGAAATTTTTACAGGTCGAGCTGTTGGTGCATTATGTGTTTGTTGGGTCAATAGGTGGTTTAAATTTAAAATTCCGGTTTTGGGGACCGGGGATGTGAGTTTGAGTCTCTCCCTTTTGATTATTCGAGGAAGGTTATATTCTTCATTTTTGGTTTACAAGACCAGAGTTTTGGGTTAAACTACTTGAATATTGGTTTAATATTTTGTTTTCACTTATACTTACTATTGGTAGGATAATTAGGATGAGGGTGAAGTATAGTGAAGAGGCAATTTGTCCGATTATAATAAATGGGTCTTCTACTGGTTGGCTGCCAATTCATGTTAAGATTAGTAGGTCAGTGGCTAGCAGTCATAATATTGTTTGGGTAATGGGTCGGAATGTAGCTGTTCGTTGTTTTGACAGGTGTAGGATTGGTATTAGTAGTAGGATTAAGATTGATAGTAGTAATGCTATAACTCCTCCTAGCTTATTAGGGATTGATCGTAGGATGGCATAGGCGAATAGGAAGTATCATTCTGGTTTAATGTGGGGTGGGGTTGCTAGTGGATTAGCAGGTGTAAAGTTGTCTGGGTCTCCTAGAAGGTATGGGTGGAATAAGGCTAGGGTTAGTAAGAGTAGTGCTGTTATGGTAAATCCTAGGAGGTCTTTGTAGGAGAAGTATGGGTGGAATGGGATTTTATCGCAGTTGGAGTTTATGCCTGTTGGGTTGTTTGATCCTGTTTCATGAAGAAACAGTAGGTGTACTATTGTTATACCTATGATTATGAATGGGATTAGGAAGTGAAATGTGAAAAATCGGGTAAGARTAGCGTTGTCTACTGAAAATCCACCTCAGATTCATTGTACAAGTGTTGGCCCGATATAGGGGATGGCTGAGAGAAGGTTAGTAATTACTGTGGCTCCTCAGAATGATATTTGGCCTCATGGTAGTACGTATCCTACGAATGCAGTGGCTATAACTAGTAGGAGAAGTACTACTCCTGTGTTCCAAGTTTTTTTGTAAATGTAGGACCCATAGTAAATTCCTCGTCCAATGTGTAGGTAGATGCATATGAAGAATAGTGAAGCTCCGTTGGCGTGTGCGTTTCGGATTAATCATCCATATTGAACATCTCGGTGAATATGGGAGATTRATGAGAATGCTAGGGTGATGTCGGGTGAGTAATGTATGGATAAAAATAGGCCTGTGGTTAGTTGGATAATTAGGCACATCCCTAGTAATGATCCAAAATTTCAGAGGTACGAAATATTGGATGGGGTTGGCAGGTCGATTAATGTGTTGTTAATAATTTTTAATAAGGGGTTTGTATTTTTTATGGTTCATGGTAGATAATTCCTGTGATTTGTATGTGTCGTAGTTATTTGGTTGGTKTRGTGTAGTGTAGGGTTGAGTTCTTGTAGTTGAACTACAACGATGGCTTTTCAGGCTGTTGGTTTCGGTGTGAGTCCGAATTGGAATATATGATTTATTTTTCATTTGTATTGGGGTTTGGTTTAGTGTTTTGAATAGTTGGTGTGGCTTCTAATATTTCGCCTTATTACGGTATTTTAAGTTTATTAATTGGGGCGGTGTGTGGGTGTGGTGTGTTGGTATGGAAGGGTGGGTCTTTTATTTCCTTAGTGTTATTTTTKATTTATTTGGGGGGTATGTTGGTTMTTTTTGCTTATTCGGCAACGTTAGTATTGGAGCCTTTTCCTGCTGCTTTGTCTAATTGGGAAGGGGTTATTAATGTATTCAATTATGTTTTTCTTGTTGTGGTCCTTATGTTTATTGGGTCTGATTTGTGGTGGGGTATAGTTGAGATTGGTGATGAAACGGCTGATTTTGATGGATTTTCTGTTGTTCGTGTTGATTTTGGTGGGTTGTCTTTGTTTTATTATTTTGGATGTATTATGTTTTTAATTGCTGGGGTTGGATTGTTGCTTACTTTGTTTGTGGTGTTAGTTTTAATTCGAGGTTTAAGTCGTGGTACTGTTCGTGTTATTAGATTATTAAGGTGTAGTTTATTTGTCGTTATAGATTGGTTAAAATAGTAGTGGTGTTAGTATGAGTAGGTAAATAAATGAGAGTAGGTATGATTTAATTAGACCTTTTTGTGAGGTTGTGACTATGATTGGTGGTTTTTGGTGTTTTGTTAACAGGTCTGGTCCTAAATTTGTGTACCATATTTGGTCTATTAGGCGTGTTGATTCTTTTTCTGCTTTTAGTAATACTATGTTTGATGTAATTCGGTGTGTTATTGTTGTTGTGTTAGCTCGTGATGGTTTTTGTTGTGTTATGTATATTAAGTTTGTGGCAAATAGTAAACTGGTGATTATAATGATAAGTGTTGTCAATTTGTGGGTTGTTGGTATAGTTATTGGTTGGGTTTGTAATGGGCTTAATGTAAGTGTCATAATTAAACCTGCCATGACACTTCCTTTTGCTAATTGGGTAATTGGTTTAGTGCATTTTTGGTCTTCTTCATAATGTGAATTTGGATTGTGTAATGGTTGTCCGGTTCATACAATTGTTAGTATACGTATACTGTATACTGTGGTAAATGATGTTGCTACCAGTACTATAATCATAGGTAGGGTATTGGTGTAGGATATTATGGTGTATTCGATAATGATGTCTTTGGAGTAGAATGCGGATAGGAAAGGTATTCCTGCTAGGGCGAGTGTTCCGATGGTGAAGCATGATGATGTGGTCGGGAGGGTATTGTGTAGTGCTCCTATTTTGCGGATGTCTTGTTCACCGTGTAGGGTGTGGATAATGTTTCCTGCGCATAAGAATAGTATGGACTTAAAGAATGCGTGTAGGCATAGGTGTAGAAAGGCTAATTCAGGAAGGCACATTCCTACAGTTACTATTATTAGGCCTAACTGGCTTAGTGTTGAGTAAGCAATGATTTCCTTGATGTCATTTTTTGAAATGGCATGGGTGGCTGCATACAGTGTGGTGATGGCACCTAGGGTTAGGCAGATGGTTAGAGCTGTATGGTTGTTTATTAATAGGGGTTGTATTCGGATGAGTAGGTATACCCCTGCGACAACTATTGTGCTTGAGTGTAGTAAAGCTGATACTGGGGTTGGGCCTTCTATTGCTGCTAATAGTCATGGGTGTATTCCAAATTGGGCTGATTTTGCTATTGCTGCTAGGATGAATCCTAGTAGTGGTAATATTGGGGTGATGTGTGATGTTGAGTAGATTATTGGTATATCTAGTGTATCTAGAAGTAATATAAACCAGCAGATGTTTATAATTAGACCTACATCGCCAATACGATTATAAATAATAGCTTGTAATGAGGATTCGTTGGCTTTTATTCGCGCCCGTCATCATGTGATTAGTAAGAAGGATATTAGTCCTACTCCTTCTCATCCGATGAATAGGAGGAATAGATTGTTGGCTGTGGTGATGGTGAGTATTGCTATAAGGAAAATTAGAAGGTATTGTATGAATTTGTCTCGTTGTTTGTCTGAGGCCATATACCACTCTGAGTATATTGCGATGGTTCGTGTAATGAATAGAGCGATAGGTATAAATGTAGTGGAGTATGTGTCAAAATTTACATTGAGTGCAATGTTTAGTGTATCTAGTTTAAATAGGGTGGATATGGTATAGTCATTTGTGTATCATATTTTTATGATTAGTAGTAGAATTGATAGGTGTAATGATGTTGTAATGGCTTTTTTTGGGGTTCATACCCATTTTGTGAGTGTTGGTGATAACGATATGGCTAATGGTATAGCAAGGATGAATAGTTGTAATAGGTACAGTGTTTTTGGGTCAATTGAATGTAGTGTATGCATGACTTCTACTTGGAGTTGCACCAAGGGTTATGGTGCCTAAAACCATTGGATTTCTTCTATCCTTTAAAAGTGAGAGAGCTGAGGTTTTAGTCTCAGTTGTAAGAATTAGCAGTTCTTATGTATGTCTTTCTCGGTTTATAAGGAGGATTTAACTCCTATTTTTAGATCCACAGTCTAATGTTTGATTTGAAACTATATTAACATAAGATGCCTGAAATTAGTTGTGGTTTTAGCATTAGGAGTATTATAGGTAAGGTGTGGAGTGTCATGATTAGGTGTTCTCGTGTTTGGCTTGGTGGGATGGTTAGTATGTTTGGTGGTAGATTTCCCCCTAGTTGTGTGGTTGAGAATATGTATAATGTGTATGTTGCTGAAAGAATAATACTTAAGCCTGTAATTGTAATGGTAATGTTTGATCAGTTAAATATTGAGGTAATAATAGATAATTCTCCTATTAGGTTGATGGTCGGTGGTAGGGCTATGTTGGTCAGGCTAGCGGTAAATCATCACAGGGTTATGAGTGGAAGTATTAGTTGTATATTACGGGTAATAATTAGGGTTCGGCTGTTAGTTCGTTCATAGTTTGTGTTTGCTAAGCAGAATAATATAGATGATGACAGACCGTGGGCAATTATAAGGATGGTAGCGCCGGTGATTGCTCATGTGGTTTGAATTAGTGTTGCGGCAATAACGAGTCCTATATGACTTACTGATGAGTATGCAATTAGTGATTTCAGATCAGTTTGACGTAAGCAAATTAGACTGGTCATGATGATTCCTCATAGGGCTAATATTATGAATGGGTAGTGCAGGTTTTTTATTGGTGGGTTTATAGTTAATGTCACTCGAATAATACCATACCCGCCTAGTTTTAGTAGAATTCCAGCTAGAATTATTGATCCTGCAATTGGAGCCTCTACGTGTGCTTTTGGTAGCCATAGGTGTAAACCGTACAGTGGTATTTTAATTATAAAGGCGGTTAATATGGCAAATCATCATGTTGTGTAACCTCATGAATTTTGTGTACGTGATATATTTAGTTGAAGTAGTGGTAATGATAGTGTCCCCATATAGTACTGTAGGAATAGTAGGGCAATTAGGAGAGGTATTGACCCGATAAGGGTATAAAATAAGAAGTAAACTCCAGCACTTAGTCGTTGTACTTGATTTCCTCATCGTGTAATGATAATTAGTGTGGGGATTAGAGTAGCTTCGAATGTAATATAAAATGTAATTAATTCTGTGGAAGAGAAGGCGATTATTAGGGATGTTTGTAAAAAAGTAATTGTGGTAATAAATATTCGTTTTCGCATGGTTTGTTCGGTTGATAGGTGGTTTTGGCTGGCTAGGATTATTAGGGGGGTAAGTCAACATGATAGGATAATAAGTGGGGAGGAGATGTGATCAACCCCTAGGTAGGAATTGGATAATATTAGAGTTGTTGTTGATAGGGGTTTTATTAATTGTAGGCTTAATAGGGCGATTATGAAGCTGATGATAGTTGTTGTAGGATATAGGTGTTTTTTATTACATATTATGGTTGTTGGTATTAATAAAATTGTTGGTAACAGGATTTTTAGCATTGTAGGAGGTTTATATTCTGTAGAAGATCTGATCCGTGAGTTCGTGATGAAGTTACTAGTAAAGATAAGCCTGTACTTGCTTCGCAGGCTGAAAAGGCTAATATAAGTATAGGGGTTAGTGTTAGTGTTGGTGTTTGTAATTGAAGAGGTCATATTGATAATGCGATATATATAGAAAGTATAATTCCTTCTAGGCATAGGAGGGTTGAGATTAGATGAGTTCGGTGTAGTGCGAATCCAGTTATACTAATGGTAAAGGCTATAATGTAACTAAAGTGTAGGGCAGTGATAGGGTGATCATGTTGATAATCATGATTTACTAAGTCGAAATTAGTGGTCTTAGTTGGACTAATCACCCATTCTGCTCATTCTAACCCTCCTTGTACTCACTCATATATTAATCCTAGGGTTAATAATGCTAGGATAATCAGGGTTCAGGTCATTGATAGGATTGGGGAAGAAAGTTGAGTAGCTCATGGGATTGGTAATAGTAAAGCGATTTCTAAGTCGAAGATTAGGAATAAAATTGCTACTAGGAAGAATCGGATGGAGAATGGTAATCAAGCTGATTCTAAGGGGTCAAATCCGCACTCGTATGGTGATAGTTTTTCATTATTTGGTTTTATAATCGCTAATCAGCTATTTAGCAGTATTAGGAGTACTGATACAGTTAAGGTTAATGTGATTATGATTGTTATGTTTATTATTCGTCTTTAGTTGATGTCTAAAACTTAGTGATTGGAAGTCACTTGTACTAATATACTAGGCGAATATGATCCTCATCAATAAATTGAGATGAAAAGGAATAGTCAGACTACATCTATGAAGTGTCAGTATCAGGCTGCGGCTTCAAATCCGAAGTGGTGGTTTGATGTGAAGTGGTATTTTATTTGTCGAAATAAACAAACTATTAGGAAGGTTGATCCAATAATTACATGTAATCCGTGAAAACCTGTGGCAACGAAGAATGTAGATCCATAGACGCTGTCAGCTACTGTAAATGTGGTTTCGAAGTATTCAGTTGCTTGTAGGGCAGTGAAGTAGATTCCCAGTAAAATTGTCATGGAGAGGGCTTGAATTGTTTGGTTTCGATTTGATTCTATTATACTATGGTGAGCTCAGGTAATTGTTACGCCAGATGCCAGAAGAACAGCTGTGTTCAGTAGTGGGACTTCAAATGGGTTAAGTGGTGTAATTCCTGTTGGTGGTCAACATCCCCCTAGTTCTGGGGTGGGGGCTAAGCTTGAGTGGTAGAACGCTCAGAAAAACCCAGCGAAGAAAAAAACTTCGGATGTGATGAATAAGATTATACCGTATCGTAGTCCTTTTTGTACTGGCTGGGTGTGGTGGCCCTGGAATGTACTTTCTCGTACTACGTCTCGTCATCATTGTAGAACAGTTATAATTATATTTAATAGTCCAACTGTTAGTAGGATGTAGGAGTTGTAGTGGAATCATATGATTAATCCAGATGTTATGGCAAATGCGGCTATGCCTCCTGTCAGTGGTCATGGACTTTGGTTAACTATGTGGTATGGATGTATTTGTTTGGTTATTTGATGTTTTCTTGTAGATATAGGCTAAGTAACAGTACGAATACGATGGCTTGAATAATAGCTACTGCTAGTTCTAATACTGTTAGTATAAATAGTACAATTACAATTGTTAGGGATAAGGAGGTAATGGTTGGTAATAGGGCTAATACAGCGGTTGAGGTTAATTGAATTAGTAAATGTCCTGCTGTTAGATTTGCTGTAATACGAACCCCTAGGGCGATTGGACGAATAAATAGGCTGATAGTTTCGATTATAATTAGGGGTGGAATTAGTGGTAGGGGTGTTCCTTCTGGTAGCAGGTGGGCTAGTGATGTAGTTGGTTGGTTTCGTATACCAATGAGTAAAGTAGCTAATCATATTGGAATAGCTAAGCCTAGGTTTATAGATAGTTGGGTGGTTGGGGTGAATGTATATGGTAACAGTCCTAGTAAGTTAGATATAACTAGTAAGATTATTAGGGGTGTTAATATTATTGATCAGTTGTGGCCGGATTGGTTAATTGGTAGTATTAATTGTTTTGTGAATGTATTAATAATTCATGATTGCATTGTTATTAGACGATTGGTGAGTCATCGGTTGTTTTTAGTTGGAAACGTTATTGCTGGTATTAATAAGCTGAGCATAATTAATGGGATACCTATGAGTACTGGGGATGAAAATTGGTCGAATAGGGTTAAGTTCATGGTCAGATTCAGGTTTGTTTTTTGGTTTTTTTTGGTTTGTTTGTGGTGTTGTTAGTTGTAAGATGAGATTTGATTTTAGGTTGTAGAATTATATAAACTAGTCAAGAGGCAGACATAATTGATAATCATGGGTCTGGGTTTAGTTGTGGCATGTCACTAAGGAGGTTGGTTGGTCTCTTTCTCTAGCTTAAAAGGCTAGTGCTATCCTCTATTAGCTTCTGTAGTGATTGAAGGGATGATCAATTTTCAAATTGTGATAGTGGTGTTGATTCAATGACGATAGGTATAAAACTGTGGTTTGCGCCACAGATTTCAGAGCATTGTCCATAGAATAGACCTGGTTGTATTATGATGAAGCTGGTTTGGTTCAGTCGTCCTGGTACTGCATCTGTTTTTACCCCTAATGATGGTACTGCTCATGAGTGTAATACATCTTCGGCAGAAATTAGCATTCGAATTGGGGTTTCTATGGGGGCGATCATTCGATGGTCAACTTCAAGAAGTCGTGAGTAGCCATTAGGGAGGTCTTGTGTAGGAATKATATATGAGTCGAATTCTAAGTTTTCGTAGTCTGTATATTCGTATGTTCAATATCATTGATGCCCTATGGTTTTAATTGTTAAATGGGGGTTATTAATCTCATCAGTTAGGTATAGTACTTGAAGTGATGGTAGGGCGATTGTGATGAGGACGATGGCTGGTAAGATTGTTCAGATTATTTCTACTTCTTGGGCATCTATTGTACTGGTATGGGTTAATTTTGTTATTATTATGGATGAAATGATGTATAGGACTAGCGTGCTAATTAGAAATACAATCATAAGGGTGTGGTCATGAAAGTGTAGTAGTTCTTCTATGATGGGTGATATTGCATCTTGGAATTCTAGTTGTAATGGGTGTGCCATTAAGTCGTAAAGGGATTAACCTATAATTTAGCCTTGACAAGGTTATGTAATATATTTACTAACGTCTTTTTGTTAGTTATTTATTAAGAAAGAAACATAATGGTTTGCATGTGGTTGGCTTGAAACTGATTAAAGGGGGTTCGATTCCCTCCTTTCTTGGGGTTTATAATATGTGTGGAGTTTCTTCATATGTGTGGCTTGATGGTGGGCAGCCGTTTAGTCATTCTACGTTAATGAGAGGGGGTTCGATGGCTATGATTTTTCGCTTTGATGATAGGGCTTCTCAGATAATGACTAATATTATGATTACTGCTGCTAGGGAAATTATGGACCCGATTGATGATACCGAATTTCATATGGTATAAGCATCTGGGTAGTCTGAATAACGTCGTGGCATGCCTGCTAAACCTAGGAAGTGTTGTGGGAAGAATGTTATATTAACACCTAGGAACATAATCACGAATTGTAGTTTTGCTCATGTTTGGTTTAGAGAGTATCCTGTGAATAGTGGGAATCAGTGTGTAAATCCAGCCATGATAGCAAATACAGCTCCTATTGACAATACGTAGTGGAAGTGTGCTACTACATAATATGTATCATGTAGAACAATATCTAATGATGAGTTGGCTAACACAATACCTGTTAGTCCCCCAATGGTAAATAGAAAAATAAACCCTAAAGCTCATAATATAGGTGCATCTCATTTGATTATACCTCCGTGGAGGGTTGCTAATCAGCTGAATACTTTTACTCCTGTTGGGATGGCAATAATTATTGTTGCGGATGTAAAATAGGCTCGGGTGTCTACGTCTATACCCACTGTGAATATGTGATGTGCTCATACGATAAAGCCTAGGAATCCAATAGATATCATTGCTCAGACTATTCCTATATAACCAAATGGTTCTTTTTTACCAGTATAGTAAGCTACTACATGTGAAATTATTCCGAAACCAGGGAGGATTAGGATATACACTTCTGGGTGACCAAAAAATCAGAATAGGTGTTGGTACAGAATTGGGTCTCCGCCGCCTGATGGGTCAAAGAATGTTGTGTTTAAGTTTCGGTCGGTTAGAAGTATTGTGATACCTGCAGCTAGTACTGGAAGAGATAAAAGTAGTAGGATTGCTGTAATTAGGACTGATCAGACGAATAAAGGTGTTTGGTATTGTGATATTGATGGGGTTTTTATGTTAATTGTGGTGGTAATAAAGTTGATTGCCCCAAGGATGGATGATGCTCCGGCTAGGTGTAATGAGAAGATGGTTAAGTCTACTGAAGCTCCGGCGTGAGCTATGTTTCCGGCTAGTGGGGGATATACAGTTCATCCTGTTCCGGCTCCAGCTTCGATTCCTGATGATGCTAGTAGAAGGAGAAGTGATGGGGGTAGTAGTCAAAAGCTTATGTTATTTATTCGTGGGAAGGCTATATCTGGTGCTCCAATTATTATTGGGACCAATCAGTTTCCGAAACCCCCGATTATGATTGGTATTACTATAAAGAAGATTATGATAAAAGCATGGGCAGTAACAATAACGTTGTATACTTGGTCATCTCCTATTAGGGGGCCTGGTTGGCTTAGTTCTGTTCGGATTAATAGACTAAGGGCTGTTCCAATTATTCCTGCTCAGGCCCCAAAGATTAAGTATAGGGTGCCAATGTCTTTATGGTTGGTAGAGAATAACCAGCGGTTTAATATCATGGGTAAGATAGCTGAGTGTTTAGCGTTAGGCTGTAGACCTTTTTACGGGGGTTTAATTCCCCTTCTTATCAGAGCTCTGTGGTGAAGTTCATGTTAGATTGCAAATCTGAAGATATACTTTAGTAATAGTATCGGGGCTTGAATTACATATATGTGGTAGATAAAGGCCTGTTGGTTTAGGCTTTTAGCTGTTAACTAAAATGTTGTGGGATCGAGGCCCACTTATCTACAAAGGTTTTAGCTTAATTAAAGTGATTGAGTTGCATTCAGTTGATATAGGATAAAGTCTTATAAACCTTAAGCAGAAACTAAGAGATTATGGCTCTTATTTGGGGCTTTGAAGGCTCCTGGTTTGGTTGTTATCCTAAGTTTCTTTTAAATTATGGATAGTAGTATTGGTGTAATAGGTAGGATGGATGTTGATAGGGATGTAACTATAGCTAAATGGGGTTTTACGTTGGGTATTTTGTGTCGTCATTGTTGGGTATAATTGTGGGAATTTGGTGGTATAGTAATTGTTGTGTAGTATGAGATTCGTAGGTAAAAGAACAGGCTGAGAAGAGAGATTAGGGCCATTAAGGTGGCTAGGGTTATTATGTGTTGTTTAATTAATTCTTGTAAGATTAATCATTTTGGTGAAAACCCAGTTAGGGGTGGTAATCCTGCCAGTGATATAAGGGTGAGTATTATTAATGTATTTAATGATGGGGTTTTTGTTCATGATGTTATGATTGTAGATATTTTGTTTGTTTTTAACTGTTCGATTATTAGGAATATGGTTGTAGTTATAATGAGATATAGGTAGAATGTCAGGAGTATAAGTTTTGGTGATATGGTGAGAATAGTAGCTATTCAACCTAGGTGGGCAATTGATGAAAATGCTATGATCTTTCGTAGTTGAGTTTGGTTTAATCCCCCCCACCCCCCGATTAAGGCAGATAGTAGGCCTATAAATAACAATATTGGAGAGTTTAAATGTTGGTGTGTTATTGCTAGGAGGCTTAGTGGGGCTAGTTTTTGTCAAGTGACTAGGAGTAATGCTGTTATCGTAGAGGTTCCTTGGAGCACTTCTGGTAATCAAAGGTGGAATGGGGCTAGTCCTAATTTTATAGCTAGGGCTACTGTAAGAAGCATGCATGAGGTGTTGTTGTGTATCAATATTGTGTCTCATTGACCCAAATATCAAGCGTTTAGTATACTTGAAAATAGGACTAGAGTTGAAGCTGCTGTTTGTGTTAAGAAGTACTTAATGGAAGCTTCAGTTGCTCGAGGATGGTGTTGTTGAGCAATTAGTGGAATGATAGATAGGGTGCTGATTTCCAGACCGCATCAGGCTAGGATTCAGTGGTTGCTTGATACTGTGAGTAGTGGGCCCAGGATTAGGTTTATTGTAATAAGACCCTTTGCTAGGGGGTTCATTAGTATAGGAAGGGTTTAAACCAACATTGTCGGGGTATGGGCCCAATAGCTTTATTAGCTGACTTTACTAGAATATAGTATATTGGAAGTATGAAGAGTTTTGATCTCTTAGGGGCAGGTTCAAGTCCTGTTTTTCTAAGGAGACGAGAGGATTTTAGCCTCTATTTTCCACCCTATCAAGGTGGTCCTTGTGTTTTCAGGCACGTGTCCTATAATATTGGAGGTAAACCGGAGGTTGAGATTGGTATTGATATGTGTCAGGCGCATAGAGCGAGGGTAATTGGTAGGAAGTTTTTTCATAGGAGGTGTATCAGTTGGTCATATCGGAATCGTGGGTATGAGGCTCGGACCCATAGAAATCCGATGGATAGTATAATTGTTTTTATTATTAATGATAGTGAGAAGAGTTCTGGTGTGTTTGGTGTACTTGGATTAAAGAATAGGATGGCTGTTATGGTATTTATCATTAAGATGTTGGTATATTCTGCTAGGAAGAATAGGGCGAAAGGGCCTGCAGAGTACTCTACGTTGTACCCAGATACTAATTCTGATTCTCCTTCGGTAAGGTCAAATGGGGCTCGGTTGGTTTCTGCTAGGGTAGAGATGTATCATATCATTATTAATGGTCAGGATGATAGAATGAGGTATATTGGTTCTTGGGTGGTGGAAAATGTTTGTATATTAAAACCTCCTGTAAATATGATAAGTGACAGTAGAATAATTCCTAGGGTAACCTCGTAAGAAATGGTTTGGGCTACTGCTCGTAGTGCTCCTATTAAAGCATATTTAGAATTTGATGCCCACCCAGACCATAAAATGGAATAAACTATAAAGCTTGATATTGAGATTAAGAATAATAATCCTAGATTAAGGTCAGCTAGTGATAGTGGGAGGGGGAGGGGTAGTCAAATTAGTAGGGCTAGTATTAGGGCTAATATGGGGGCTATGGTAAATAGTTTGGAGGAGGAATTAATTGGGAAAATTGGTTCTTTAGTAAAGAGCTTTACCCCATCAGCTAGTGGTTGTAAGATTCCGTATGGTCCTACTAGGTTTGGTCCCTTTCGTAATTGCATGTAACCAAGTACTTTTCGTTCGGTTAGTGTAAAGAAAGCTACTGAGATAAGAATGGGGATTATATAAATCAGCGGTGGTATTAGGTTTTGTAGTGAGATCATATTATTATGGAGAGGAGTTGAACCTCTGGTCAAAGGGCTTAGACCTTTTGCATTAATTACCAACTTTGCTACCGTAATGCCTTTATTTAAGGTTATTGGTGGTTGTCTTTGTACTTAGTTAAGTTGTGTTCACTAATGTAAAGTGCAGCATGTATTTTATATAGGCTACATGTTTTCGATCCTTTCGTACTAGAAAATTTACAATCATAGATAGAAACCGACCTGGATTACTCCGGTCTGAACTCAGATCACGTAGGACTATTAATCGTTGAACAAACGAACCCTTAATAGCGGCTGCACCATTAGGATGTCCTGATCCAACATCGAGGTCGTAAACCCCCATCGTTGATATGGACTCTAAGAGGGGATTGCGCTGTTATCCCTGGGGTAGCTTGGTTCGTTGATCAAGAGTATTGGATCGTTTTGCTTTAGGGCACTTTGGGCTGTTAATCTTGGTATATATTTTTGGAGGTTTTATTGTTCTCCAAGGTCACCCCAACCGAAAGTAAGAGCTAAGTAACTGTATGTGGTGTTTCATTAGAGTTGATACTGTAATTTAGTAGTTGACTTATACTTAAAGTTCCACAGGGTCTTCTCGTCTTATGGGACTATTCTCGCTTTTGCACGAGGATATCAATTTCACTGATAATTTGTAAGAGACAGGTAGAGCCTCGTTTAGCCATTCATTCTAGTCTTTATTTAAAAGACGAGTGATTATGCTACCTTCGCACGGTCAGGATACCGCGGCCGTTAAACAGTGTCACTGGGCAGGCATCACCCCTAATACTTGTGTTGCTAGGGGCTATGTTTTTGGTAAACAGTCGGGTTCTTGTTTGCCTAGTTCCTTTTACAAATTTTAATCTTTCTTGTGTGCACTCCTGTGTTGGGTTAACAGTGTAGTTCATAGGTTAAAAGTTTAGTTGTTATTTTATTCATTTAGTTGTTAATAATCAGTAGGTTGTCTGAACAGATTTAAGCTAGTGCTTTAGAGATTTTTCTATTCTTGTTACTCATTTTAGCATTAATTCTTCTATTATGGTAGAATGGCTCAGTTCGGTGTGGAGTTACAAATTTTTTTATATATTATTTTGGTTTAGCTTTAACGCTTTATTTAATGGTGGCTGCTTTAAGGCCCACTGGTTTGGCAATATAAATTTTTTACTTACACTGTTTGGTTGTTTCCTTGTTCAGTAGGGCTGTACCCCTACTGATTATCTCTTAAATTTCTCGTATTATGAACTTTGTATTGTTTGTTGGATAATTTAAGGTAGAACTTATATTCTTTTTCTGAGCAACCAGCTATCACCAAGTTCGTTAGGCTTTTCACCTCTACTTATTGGTCTTTCCACTCTTTTGCCACAGAGACGGTTAATAGCCTTAATTTTTGGCTGCCTATAAGTAGCTCACTTGGTTTCGGGGCTTCATACTTTAGTTCTCTTTGCTTGAATGTGCTGGCTAAATCATTATGCAAAAGGTACAAGGTTAAATCTTTGCTTTTTTATTGCTTGGTGGTTGTTTCATGTTTTTCATCTTTCCCTTGCGGTACTGTTTTTATAGCTCCAATAGTCTTTTCTATCTCCTATACTAGAACGAATGAGAATGTTTTAAAAGTTTTAGTTGTATATGGTAGTTGTTTTTAGGGTGGTTGTTGGTTGTTTGGGCTAGGTTTAATTGCTCAAGACAGCCTCGTTGGTTTATTAGGCATTTTTCAAGTGTAAGTTGAATGCTTTAAAGGTTAAGCTATGTCTTGATATACCAAGTACACCTTCCGGTATACTTACCATGTTACGACTTGCCTCATCTTTATGTATAGGATATTTAGTTTATTTAAGTGTGATTGTTTTTGAGGAGGGTGACGGGCGGTGTGTGCGCGCTTCAGGTCCTTGTTAATATGGGCTTTCTGTTCTCATATTACTGCTAAATCCTGCTTTTAGAGCAGTGTTTTCAAGGCTCTTTCCGTTAAAAATAATTCTAGTATAGAAAATGTAGCCCATTTCTTCCATCTCAGTTGGCTACACCTTGACCTGACTTGTTAGTTGTGTTAACTGTTATGCTTACTTTTAACCCCTTCATAGGGTAAGCTGTAGACGGAGGTATATAGGCTGTGGGCTAGAGATGGTGAGGTGTATCGTGGATTATCGATTATAGAACAGGCTCCTCTAGGTGGGTTTGAAGCACCGCCAAGTCCTTTGAGTTTTAAACGTTTGGTTTGTAGTTCTCTGGCGGATTCCTTATGTGGGGTGTGGAATCTAGGTTTAAGGCTGAGCATAGTGGGGTATCTAATCCCAGTTTGTATCTTAGCTATCGTGGGTTCAAATTAATCGATTATATTAAGGTTATTTTCATAGTGGCATTAGATATATTTAAACTTATGACAGAAGAATATAAGATCTACCTTAAATTTTTTTGTTTATTTTTAATCACGTTATACGCCGTTTTGCTGTTATTTTGGGCTTCTTGTATAACCGCGGTGGCTGGCACAATGATTAACCGGCCCTGATTTGCTGTAAATAAGTCAAGCTTTCGCTTATGTATTAATGTTTGTCACTGCTGAGTTTCCGTGGGGATGTGGCATTGCTAGGTGTTTTGGGTTACTATGGTGGGCCTGATACCTGCTCCTTATTCTCTTTGGTGGAGTATTAGGGCTTTTTCACGGGGGTGTTGATGCTTGCATGTGTAAGTTCAGCAAGAAGTAACAGTAAGACCAGGACCAAATCTTTGTGTTTCTGGAATAGTTGATTATACATCTTGGCAGCTTCAGTGCCATGCTTTATGATAAGCTACAGTAAC